GTAAACTAATACGTCTATTACTACGTGAACCAATTCTTGGTATAGGTTTTGCCATATTTTATCATCTCATAAATATGAGTCAGAGATCTATGGATATATCCATTTCATGTCAAAACAAATCCTTTCATTTTGTTATTTGTCAATCGATTCTTTTCGCTCTTTTACTTTGAGTAGGAGGATTATCCTTGTCGTTGTTTATGTTTCGGGTTGGAACAAATTACTATAATTCGTCCCCTTCTGCGGATCAGCCGACATTTTTCACAAATTTTACGAACAGAGGCTCTTATTTTCATATCTGTCATTCCTTATTCTAATTCCGAATCTATTTATTGGAAGAAATTAAGTGTCTTTAAATTTGGAACCTCGAATTGGATTCCGGAATGCTGAAGTTTAAAAATCGTTTAATCAGTTGAATCCTTGTTGCGAAGTCTATAAATTATCCGTCCTCTAGTTGAATCATAACGGCTTACTTCAATTTTAACTCGATCCCCCGGGAGGATCCGTATAAAACTACGTCGTATCCTTCCTGAAACATAACCTAGAATCAGATCGTCATTATCTAAACGAACCCGGAACATACCATTAGGAAGTGATTCAGTAATCAAACCTTCATGAATCCATTTTTGTTCTTTCATTCCAGGTAAAACCCCCTTAAAGTATTAACTAATGGAGGAGTAGCGATATTCGACAAGCCATTCTTTTTCTTTTTTTCACAACTAAGAAGTTTTGGATCCAATTCGGATATTAATATTAGAAGGATTACCATATATAACATAAAATTTCTCCGCCAATTCCTTCTAATCGAGCCTCTCGGTCTGTCATTATACCTCGAGAAGTAGACAGAATTACAATTCCCATTCCGCCTAAAATTCGAGGAATTCGTTGATAATTAGAATAGATTCGGAGACCAGGCCGACTTACTCTTTTTAAATTTAAAAGATTTCTACAAGGCCCTTTACGATTTCTTCTATGTCGCAGAGTTAAAACAAAAAAATAGTTGTGTTTTTCCTGATGTTTTCTTGCGTTTTCGATAAAACCTTCTCGTAAAAGTATTTTAACAATATTTTCGGTCATGTTAGTATATGCTATTCGAACTGTTCCTTTTCTATTCATGTCAGCATTTCGTATAGAGGTTATTATATCAGCAATAGTGTCCCTACCCATGATGAATTCCAATTAGTTATGCTTTTATATAATCAACATGCTTTTATTAGTTTATTATTTATTTGAATTTAATTATTACTAAAAATTAAAGGGATATACGTGATACATAATCTACTAAAGGAAATTGAATTGATTTTCTTTTTATTCAAATATCCTATTCTAACTATACTATAGTATAGTAGTATAGTTGTTTTTTTATAATACTTCTGGGGCTAATGAAACTATTTTAGTAAAATTTAACTGTCTCAACTCTCGAGCGATGGCGCCAAAAACTCGAGTTCCTTTTGGATTTCCTTCGTTATCAATGATAACTGCAGCATTGTCATCATATCGTATTATCATACCATTATCCCGTTTGAGTTCTTTACGGGTACGTACAATTACAGCTCTGATCACTTCTGATCTTTCTAAGGGCATATTTGGAATTGCTTCTTTTATCACAGCAACAATAACGTCACCAATATGAGCATATCGACGATTGCTAGTTCCTATGATTCGAATACACATCAATTCTCTAGCCCCGCTGTTGTCTGCTACATTCAAATGGGTCTGAGGTTGAATCATATCATTTTTTATCTTTTAATGCAAAGGGCGAAAAAAAGAAATATTGTTTGTCCAAAATCAAAAACACCTGCGGTTGTTTTTTTATCCTAAAAATAAATTTCCTTTGATTTTATATTCCTATTCTGAAATAATGAATTGAGTTCGTATAGGCATTTTTGATGCCGCTATTGAGATAGCCTTTCTGGCTATATTTTCTGTTACTCCGCTTATTTCATAAAGTATTCGACCTGGTTTTACAACAGCTACCCAATATTCGGGGGATCCTTTGCCCGAACCCATACGTGTTTCTGCAGGTCTTACTGTAACTGGTTTGTCTGGAAATATACGTACCCATATTTTTCCACCACGACGTGCATTTCGTGTCATTGCTCGTCGTCCAGCTTCTATTTGTCTAGATGTGATCCAAGCAGGTTCAAGTGCCTGAAGAGCATATCTACCGAAACAAATATGATTACCTCGATAGGATGTTCCCTTCATTCTTCCTCTATGTTGTTTACGGAATCTGGTTCTTTTGGGGTTATAGTTGATGGTTTTTTCGACATTCCATCTCTACTACAGAACCGGACATGAGAGTTTCTTCTCATCCGGCTCCTCGCGAATGATTCAATTCAAAGAATCTTATATGAAAATATATATGGATCTCATAATAGACTTAATCAATCAATTTTGTGAGACTCATTTTATTTATTCAAATTTTATATATTTATATTATATAAATATGATCAATTTTGAACTCTATTTTTGTTTCATTTTACAATTTGATTTCATATAT